AATGGGTTTATATGGATCCTGGGGGGTTGAAAGCACACATCAAAATGACATTGACATAAATTGACAAGGTAATATTTCCATTTTTTCATCAGAAGAGGCGTATCCTTTGAGACAAAAATGGATTTTCCTTGATATCTAAGATAATGTATGAAAGGATCCTTGAGCAAGCATAGGCTGTCCCCCCAATCCTTAGTAAAGACTTCTACAAAATGTTCTATTTTTCCATAGAAATATATTCGCTCAAGAAAGACCTGAGAAAATGTTAATCGGAAATGAAAGGATTGATTACAAAGAAAAAAGAAAACGGACTCGTATTCATATACATGAGAATTATATAAGAACAAGAAAAATCTTGGAGTCTTTTTTGCAAAAAAAGAAATAGATTTCTTTGGAATAATACGACTGTTCAAATTCCAATACTCGTGAAGAAAGAGTCGTAATAAATGCAAAGAGGAGGGATCTTTCACCCAATAGCGAAGGATTTGAACCAATTTTTCTAGATGGATGGGGTAGGGTATTAGTCCATTTGACACATAATTTGAATGTGGAAATTTGCCCTCTAAAAAAGGAAATATTGAATGAATTGATCGTAAATTATGAGATTTTACTATTTCTGATCTTTCTAAAGAGGATACTAATCGTAAGGAAAATGGAATTTCCACAATAACTGCAAATCCCTCCGATATCATTTGAAAATACAAATTTTTGTTATACCTAAAAAATGTATTTTGGTTAGAATCATTAGCGGAAATACTCAAATGATTCTGTTGATACATTCGAGTAATTAAACGCTTTACGATTAGTAAACTATATTTATTGTCATAACCCACATTTTCTAACAAAATGGATCTATTTAAGTCACGATCATGAGCAAATGTATAAATATACTCCCGAAAAATAAGTGGGTATAGGAAGTTATTTTTTCGAGATCTATCTATTTCTAAATTTCTTTGAGATTTCTCTATTTTCATTTTTAATTCGATTTGATTGAAGCAAAGATAGGGGGTTTATTGGGTTATTAAATGATACATAGTGCGATACCATAAAAACAAAATAGTATAATATAAAAAGAATAGATACCTCGGAAATAGTTAAACTCACCAGCGGACCCTCTAATCCTCTCTTTTTTTCATCTAATTGGTTTATGTTCCTTTCTAATTGGTTTATGTTCATTATAGGGTAATAGGTGACTAGAAATCCTTTACTTTTTCAAGTCAATCACTCTTTTTTGATTTTGGAAAAAAAATTGCTTTATCAATATACTTTTTCTTCTACACATTCAATTTCCCTTCATAGTGGAGAATAGCTAATAGTTAGGACTCATTAAAAAAATCGAAAATACACTCAAGAAAAAGCTTTTCCCGCACCAGGCACTAATCTATTTTTAACGTCTAATTAGATCGGAAAATCATTCAAATTAAGAACGGGAGCTCGTTGCTTTTTTATTTACCTATAATTGGAGCCGCAGAGCTCTGTCCATTTATTAACTCGACCAAATCCCAACTTTGAATTTGAATTGATTTGTTTTTATGTTATGCACCAAGAATTCAAACAAAGTTTGTTTGGAGCGGATCCGGTAAGAATCAAATATTCTCTGAATTCTCCATTGATACGACATGCTGTTTTTTCCATTCATTCCTTTCAGGATCAGTCGTGGTCTTACAAATAATACCGCTGGTATGGACGAATCTCTTTCTTCGTACAAATGTGTAAAAGCTGTTAGCCGCACTTAAAAGCCGAGTACTCTACCATTGAGTTAGCAACCCCAATCCCAAATATAAATAAAATAATTAGGATAAAATAATTAGGTTATGTAGATAGAATCAAAATCAAAAATCAAAAGAAATCAAAAAGAATTAATAAAAAGATTGAATCGTACGACACAATCAAAACATTAAACTAACAAGAAATGAACACGAAATGAAATAGAAAAATTTATAAAATTTCGAATTGATTCGGATAAAAAAATAGATAAAGTTAAATAAAGTCAAAATTGATAGATTATCTCTTGTTTCTTATGCTATCTATTCTTCTATTTACTATTTAAAATTGAAAAAAAAAAAAAAAAAGACTTTTATATCACAGCAAATCCAATAAACCTATCATTTCAAAATCTAATAAACCTATCATTTCATTGGAATGAAAAACCAAACCGCTGGAATAGATATAAATCCATCTACAGATAAGATCTAATTACCCAGATCGGATTATATTTATTTGATACACTGTTGTCAATATGGTGTTAATAAAAAAATATCCAATGAAAAAAACAAAAGAATTAATTCAAATTAACCCCTTATTTTATTGAATCATATAAATATTTTTTGATTTCCAATATAAATATTAGCAAACCAATAAGATAAGACAAGATAAGACGAAGAAATAAGTAGTTCTCTTCTAATCTTCATCTTCAAGTGGCTCGATAGGACCGAGTCATCAATCTCACACTTCTTCAAGTACGGAAGATATTAGGTTGTTCAAAAAAACAATCTTTATTTTAATATCTATAATTTTGATATAGAAAAGAATATAGGCTCTGGGACGGAAGGATTCGAACCTCCGAATGGCGGGATCAAAACCCGTTGCCTTACCGCTTGGCCACGCCCCATTTCTATATTTGATTCAAAACTAATAAAACTAATATTGGTATTGGTTCTTTGTCAATTCCTACCCCCCAAAATATCTATGAACTAGATTAGCTTGTTATTCGTATTTTGATATGTGTAGATATAGAATTAAACTGAATTTATTGATCATAATATAGAATTCCATTAAGATATTGTATGAAAATATGATTTCTTTTATTCTTTTTTTAGCTGATAATTGAAGGATTTTTGATTGGCTGAGTTTAAAGTTTTTTGTCTACCTTAAACTCTATTTTATATTAATTTATATCCATTTTTATATGAATATTAATAACTCAGTCAAAATACAATTATCTTCAAGAACAAAATGTTTGTTATGCTTAATATTTTAAATTTGATTTGTATCTGTCTTAATTTTGCCCTTTATTCAAGCAGTTTTTTCTTCACAAAATTGCCTGAAGCCTACGCTTTTTTGAATCCAATCGTAGATATTATGCCAGTAATCCCTCTGTTCTTTTTTCTATTAGCCTTTGTTTGGCAAGCTGCTGTAAGTTTTCGATGAAATTTTGAATACTATCCTAGAATAATTAATAATTCATGAGTTATTCAAGAGAAAAAATTCTACTAATTGATAAGATCAGATAAGTCTTCTAGTTCTTTCTAGTTCTTTATAGTCTAGGCCCTTGATTCAAACATTGAAGTTATTGTATAAACGTGAAAAATCTGGATTACCTACCCCATCTCCTCATTCTGAACTTTTTTCCATTCTATTAAAAGAAACCTATTCGGTTAGATCCACCCGAAATATGGAATTTTCGGTATAAAAGCAAATTTTTGGCACACAAGACTCGACTCTTATTACATCTTATTACAAATGAATTTAGAAAAATGCTTTTCTATTTCGAAAAAGTTCTAGAAACTACTTCATTTCTTGGTGTCAAAATGGGATATATGGTATAAATATAGAGAATCTATTTTCTTTTTTTCCAAACAAAAAAAAGATCTTGGAGATTGTCTAATGCTTACTCTCAAACTCTTTGTTTACACAGTAGTAATATTCTTTGTTTCCCTTTTCATCTTTGGATTTTTATCTAATGATCCAGGGCGTAATCCTGGACGTGAAGAATAAAAAAAAAATAAGGCTTTTTCCTTGCTTGATTTTTATTAAATGTTCTTAGAATTTTATCTATTCTACATCTTTAACTATTATATATAAAATAAAAAAAAATAAATAAAGAAAAAGATTTGAAAAAAATACGAAGTCATCAACGGAACCGGAAAGAGAGGGATTCGAACCCTCGGTACGAATAACTCGTACAACGGATTAGCAATCCGACGCTTTAGTCCACTCAGCCATCTCTCCCAATTGAGAAAAGATAATTACTATCTTACATTACACAACAATACACAACAAGTAGGGCTTGAAAAAAAAGTCCTTCTTCATATACTTTTTTTTTTTTTTTATCTTTTTTATTACTATATTATTAGTATAATACTTCTTATATTACTCTTAATATATTAGTATTCTAATTAGTATTATAGTAATTTACTATTTAATTACTATTCTATACTATTCTATATTTAATTATTATTCTATTAATTATTCTAATTATTAAGATTAGAATTATATATATATATATATTTTTAATCTATTCTTTTTTTTTTCATTTCGTCCGAAAAGTCTTTTTTTATTTCCACGTCCTGGCCCGTGTCACGGGCCATTTTTTATTTTTTGTTGCAACAAATTAGATAAGATAAAAAAAGTTATTTTATTTGATTCAAAAATACTTGTTATTGGAATTTTTCCATTCTTCTAATATAGAATCAATGCAACGAGTCTTCTTTTCCTAATCCTCATTAGGTTGCATGAGGAAATACAATACATCAACGCCCTAATTTTCATAATTCTTTTTTTTTTTTTTTTATGACCCTATTGATTCTCTTACTCGACAAAAAGCTTGTTTATATACAATAATCGCAGCATAGCGGGTATAGTTTAGTGGTAAAAGTGCGATTCGTTCTATTAACCCTACTGCAAATAGTTAAGGGATCCGTCGGCGCATATTCCGATCAAAAACTTTATTTCTAAAAAGGATTAAATCCTTTACCTCTCAATGAAAAATTCGAGGAAGAATATATATTCTCGTGATTTGTATTCAAGAGTCAATTATAAATTGAAAAATTGGATTATGAGATTACGAAACATAATTTTTTTTTATTGGATTAATACTTCCAATTGAATGAGTATGAGTAAAGGGCCTATGGATAAAGACAAAAAAGTGTATTTCTAATCGTAACTAAATCTTCAATTTTTTGTTTGTTTTGTATAGTCGAGATTGAAGCAAAATAAGTATTAAATGATGACTTTGGTTTACTATAGACATCGACATCTTGTTTTAGCTCGGTAGAAATAAA